GCTAACGTAGCTTAACTAAAGCATAACACTGAAGATGTTAAGATGGGCCCTAGAAAGCCCCGTAAGCACAAAGATTTGGTCCTGATCTTATTGTCAGCTTTAACCCAATTTACACATGCAAGTCTCCGCAACCCTGTGAGGATGCCCCCACTCCCCCGTCCGGGGACGAGGAGCCGGTATCAGGCACAATATTAGCCCAAGACACCTTGCTTAGCCACACCCCCAAGGGTATTCAGCAGTGATAGACATTAAGCCATAAGTGAAAACTTGACTTAGCCAGGGATAAGAGGGCCGGTTAAACTCGTGCCAGCCACCGCGGTTATACGAGAGGCCCAAGTTGACATTATCGGCGTAAAGAGTGGTTATGGGAACAATAAACTAAAGCTAAAGACTTCTCCGGCCGTTATACGCTCATAGAAGTTCGAACACCACTAACGAAAGTAGCTTTAAACCCTCCTACCAGAACCCACGACAGCTAGGGCACAAACTGGGATTAGATACCCCACTATGCCTAGCCATAAACTTAGATATTATAGTACATAAATATCCGCCAGGGGACTACAAGCCTAGCTTAAAACCCAAAGGACTTGGCGGTGCTTCAAACCCACCTAGAGGAGCCTGTTCTAGAACCGATAATCCCCGTTCAACCTCACTACTTATTGCTCTTTCCGCCTATATACCACCGTCGCCAGCTTACCCTATGAAGGGCCAACAGTAAGCAAGATGAACACTGTCCAAAACGTCAGGTCGAGGTGTAGCGTACGAAGTAGAAAGAAATGGGCTACATTACCTAAATATAGGTTATTACGAAAGGTAATTCTGAAATCGATAACCAGAAGGTGGATTTAGCAGTAAAGAAGGAGTAGAGCGCCTTCTTGAAGCCGGCTCTGAAGCGCGCACACACCGCCCGTCACTCTCCCCAACAACCGCTTAAACCAAAAGTAAGTAACAACTATAATGGTTACAAGGGGAGGTAAGTCGTAACATGGTAAGTGTACCGGAAGGTGCACTTGGAATAATCAGGGTATGGCCGAGACAGTAAAGCGGCTCCCTTACACCGAGCATACATCCATGCAAATTGGATTACCCTGAACTAAATAGCTAGCTCAACTAACATAACAAAATATACAACATAAACAGTTCTACAAAAACATAAAACAATAAAATAAACCATTCAACCACCCCAGTACGGGCGACAGAAAAGGAATTACTGAAGCTATAACCATAGTACCGCAAGGGAAAGCTGAAAGAGAAATGAAATAACGCACTCAAGTACAAAAAAGCAGAGAATTAACCTCGTACCTTTTGCATCATGATCTAGCTAGTACAATCAAGCAAAGAGAGCTCTAGTTTGTTACCCCGAAACCTGTACGAGCTACTCCGGGACAGCCAATTTAGGGCCAACTCGTCTCTGTGGCAAAAGAGTGAGAAGATCCCCGAGTAGAAGTGAAAGACCTATCGAGTCAGGTAATAGCTGGTTGTCCAAGAAATGAATAGTAGTTCAGCTCCGATAAACCTTCAACCAAAAAAGTAACACTAAAACAGGCCACAAGAAAATAACGGAAGTTAGTTAAGGAAGGTACAGCTCCCTTAACAAAGGACACAACCTTAACAGAAAGCCAAGGAATAATATAAACCAAAGGATCTGGGTTTCAGTGGGCCTGAAAGCAGCCATCTGACTAGAAAGCGTTAAAGCTCAGACCCTCAAAATCCTATTATTAGATTAATAAATCCAATGCTTCTAAAAGTACTGGACCATCTTATATACCTATAAAAAAGACCATGCTAGAACAAGTAATAAGAAGAATGAACTTCTCCTAGCACAAGTGTAAGTCGGATCGGACACCCCACCGACAATTATCGAACCCAATAAAAGAGGGAATTGCATACTCACCCATCAAAACAAGAAATACATGCAACTAAAATCGTTAACCTTACACAAGAGTGCCCACCAAAGGAAAGACTTAAAGGAAAAAAAGGAACTCGGCAAACCTAAACCCCGCCTGTTTACCAAAAACATCGCCTCCTGCATAATTTAGAATAGGAGGTCCCGCCTGCCCTGTGACTTAAAGTTTAACGGCCGCGGTATTTTAACCGTGCGAAGGTAGCGCAATCAATTGTCTTTTAAATGAAGACCTGTATGAATGGCATAACGAGGGTTTAACTGTCTCTTTTTCCCGGTCAATGAAACTGATCTGCCCGTGCAGAAGCGGGCATAAAAATATAAGACGAGAAGACCCTATGGAGCTTTAGACGCAAATCAACTATGAAAAGCAGACAATAAATATCCTCAAACAACATAGCCATGACACAAACGTCTTCGGTTGGGGCGACCACGGAATATAAAAAAACTTCCGAGTGGACAGGGTAAAACCCTGAAACCAAGAGCTACAACTCTAAGTCACAAAAATTTTGACCAATAATGATCCGGATAAGCTTCCGATCAACGAACCAAGTTACCCTAGGGATAACAGCGCAATCCTCTCCCAGAGTCCATATCGACGAGAGGGTTTACGACCTCGATGTTGGATCAGGACATCCTGATGGCGCAGCCGCTATCAAGGGTTCGTTTGTTCAACGATTAACAGTCCTACGTGATCTGAGTTCAGACCGGAGTAATCCAGGTCAGTTTCTATCTATAAAGCTACCATCTCTAGTACGAAAGGACCGAAATGGTGAGGCCAATACCTAAAGCACGCCTCCACCCCACCTAATGAAATCAACTAAATTAGCCAAGGGGGAGCAAACCCTTCAGGCCCTAGAGAAGGGCTCAACTAAGGTGGCAGAGCCTGGTAAATGCAGGGAGCCTAAGCCTCCCCTCTCAGAGGTTCAAATCCTCTCCCTAGTTATGATTAACATATTAATAACCCACATTGTCAACCCCCTTACCTACATTGTTCCCGTACTTTTAGCAGTCGCCTTTCTCACCCTAATCGAACGAAAAGTACTTGGATATATACAACTACGAAAAGGACCTAACATTGTAGGTCCATATGGACTTTTACAACCTATTGCCGACGGCGTTAAGCTATTTATTAAAGAGCCAGTTCGCCCTTCAACATCCTCACCTTTCCTATTCCTCGCCACCCCAACCCTAGCTTTAACCCTAGCCCTAACTCTTTGAGCACCCCTTCCCCTACCCTTTCCCATTACCGACCTCAACCTCACTATTCTATTTATCTTAGCCATCTCAAGCCTAGCTGTATATGCAATCCTGGGCTCAGGATGGGCCTCAAACTCCAAATATGCCCTTATTGGGGCCCTTCGAGCTGTCGCCCAAACTATTTCCTATGAAGTAGCCCTAGGACTAATCCTACTCTCAACAATTGTTTTTACAGGCGGCTTTACTCTATCAATATTCAGCATCACTCAAGAAAGCATCTGACTTCTAGCACCAGCCTGACCCATAGCAGCAATATGATATGTATCAACCTTAGCAGAAACCAACCGAGCCCCCTTTGATCTAACTGAAGGTGAGTCAGAACTGGTCTCCGGATTTAATGTAGAATATGCCGGAGGACCCTTCGCCTTATTCTTCCTAGCAGAATATGCCAATATTCTATTTATAAATACCCTATCAGCAATTTTATTTCTAGGAGCATCAAACTTCCCAGGCCTACCAGAACTCACTGCAATTAATATTGGAATTAAAGCCGCCCTATTGTCCGTAGTATTTCTATGAGTTCGAGCATCATACCCTCGATTTCGATATGACCAATTAATACACTTAATCTGAAAAAATTTCCTACCTGTAACACTTGCAATAATCCTCTGACACATCTCACTCCCCATCGCCACCGCGGGACTTCCACCCCAACTCTAACAACTGGAGCTGTGCCTGAACGCCCAAGGACCACTTTGATAGAGTGAACCACGGAGGTTAAACCCCTCCCAGCTCCTTTAGAAAAAAGGGACTCGAACCCATCCTCTAGAGATCAAAACTCTAGGTGCTTCCACTACACCACTTTCTAGTAGAGTCAGCTAAATAAGCTTTCGGGCCCATACCCCGGACATGTTGGTTAAAATCCCTCCTCTACTAATGAGCCCATACGTCCTAACCGTATTCATTTCTAGCCTTGGATTCGGGACTTTATTAATCCTCTCTGTATCCCACTGACTCATTGCATGAATTGGATTAGAAATCAATACTCTAGCCATCATCCCCCTTATAGCCCAGCAACATCACCCACGAGCTGTAGAAGCTACAACCAAATATTTCCTTACCCAAGCAACTGCATCCGCTGTCCTCCTTTTCGCATGCACCATCAATGCCTGAAACACAGGAATATGATGTATACACCACATAGCAGACCCTATCGCCATTAACTTAGCAATCATAGCCCTAGCACTTAAAATAGGACTTGCCCCCCTACACTTATGACTCCCAGAAGTCCTACAAGGAATTTCACTCACCACAGGCTTAATCTTATCAACTTGACAAAAACTAGGACCATTTTTCCTAATATTACAAGTAGCTCAAGACTCACAAACCCCAATCCTAACAATCCTGGCTATACTATCCATCTTTATTGGAGGCTGAGCCGGACTTAACCAAACTCAAGTACGAAAAATCCTAGCATATTCATCCATCGCCCACCTAGGATGAATAATTCTAGTAGTACAAATTGCCCCAAACATAGCCCTACTCGCTTTATTAACATATATTATTATAACCACCGCAGCATTCCTATCACTAAAAAAAATAAATACAACCAACATTGCAACTTTAGCCACAAACTGAACAAAAACCCCCACACTAACTGCCCTAACATGCTTAACCCTCCTATCACTAGGTGGACTACCACCCCTAACAGGATTCATACCAAAATGATTTATTCTCCAAGAAACTACCAACCAAGGATTCCCCACAACAGCAACAATTGCAGCACTAGGAGCTCTTTTAAGCCTTTATTTTTACCTCCGCCTTACTTACGCCCTAGCACTTACACTATCTCCACACCCCACCACTTCCTCAACACCCTGACGAACTACAACAAAATATTTAACCCTACCAATTTCTTTAGCAATAGTATCAGCAATCTGCCTTCTACCACTCACACCAACTGCCCTCTCCCTCCTATTCTAGGGGCTTAGGATAGAATTTAGACCACGAGCCTTCAAAGCTCTAAGCAGGAGTGAAAATCTCCTAGCCCCTGTTAAGACTTGCAGGACTTTATCCCACATCTTCTGAATGCAACCCAGACACTTTAATTAAGCTAAAGCCTTCCTAGGTGAGAAGGCCTCGATCCTACAAACTCTTAGTTAACAGCTAAGCGCTCTAACCAGCGAGCATCCACCTACTTTCCCCGCCGCCGGGAGAAAGGCGGGGAAAGCCCCGGCAGGCGTTAGCCTACGTCTTCAGGTTTGCAACCTGACATGAACTTCACCACAGAGCTTCTTGGTAAGAAGAGGAGTTAAACCTCTGTTTTCGGAGCTACAATCCGCCGCCTAAACCTTCGGCCATCCTACCTGTGGCAATTACACGTTGATTTTTCTCAACAAATCACAAAGATATTGGCACCCTATATATAGTATTTGGTGCTTGAGCAGGGATAGTAGGTACTGCCCTAAGTCTCTTAATTCGAGCAGAACTGAGCCAACCCGGCGCTCTTCTAGGAGATGATCAAATTTACAATGTTATCGTTACTGCACATGCTTTCGTAATAATCTTCTTTATAGTAATACCAATTTTAATTGGTGGGTTTGGAAATTGACTTGTGCCACTAATAATCGGCGCCCCTGACATGGCATTCCCCCGAATAAACAACATAAGCTTCTGACTTCTTCCCCCCTCGTTCCTACTTCTTTTAGCCTCTTCTGGAGTTGAATCCGGAGCAGGGACAGGATGAACAGTATACCCGCCTCTTGCTGGAAACTTGGCTCACGCAGGGGCCTCCGTAGATCTAACTATCTTCTCCCTTCATTTAGCAGGAATTTCTTCAATTCTTGGGGCCATTAATTTTATTACAACAATTATCAACATAAAACCTCCTGCCATCTCACAATACCAAACGCCACTATTTGTATGAGCCGTTCTGGTAACAGCTGTACTCCTTCTCCTATCTCTCCCAGTGCTGGCTGCAGGGATCACTATACTCCTTACAGATCGAAATCTAAACACAACATTCTTTGATCCTGCAGGAGGAGGAGACCCAATTCTATACCAACACCTATTCTGATTCTTCGGACACCCAGAAGTTTACATTCTTATTCTACCAGGATTTGGAATAATCTCCCACATTGTAGCCTACTACGCAGGTAAAAAAGAACCATTCGGATATATAGGAATAGTATGAGCCATGATAGCAATTGGACTGCTCGGCTTTATCGTTTGAGCCCACCATATGTTTACAGTAGGAATAGACGTAGATACTCGAGCCTATTTTACCTCAGCAACAATAATTATTGCCATCCCAACAGGAGTAAAAGTATTTAGCTGACTTGCTACTCTCCACGGAGGGTCTATTAAATGAGATACACCACTCCTCTGAGCACTAGGATTTATTTTCCTATTTACAGTTGGAGGCCTAACAGGAATCGTTTTATCAAATTCTTCTCTTGATATTGTACTCCATGACACATATTATGTAGTAGCCCACTTCCACTACGTCTTATCAATAGGAGCAGTATTCGCCATTATAGCTGCATTCGTGCACTGATTCCCCCTATTCACAGGCTATACCCTTCACAGCACCTGAACAAAAATCCACTTTGGAGTAATATTTGTAGGCGTTAATCTGACTTTTTTCCCCCAACACTTCCTTGGCCTTGCAGGAATACCACGACGATATTCCGACTACCCAGACGCTTATACCCTGTGAAACACAGTCTCATCAATTGGATCTCTAATCTCATTAGTAGGAGTAATTATATTCCTATTTATTATTTGAGAAGCATTTGCCGCTAAACGAGAAGTAGCATCAGTAGAACTAACTATAACAAATGTTGAATGACTTCATGGCTGCCCTCCACCATACCATACCTTCGAAGAGCCAGCATTTGTCCAAGTACAAGCTAAATAACGAGAAAGGGAGGAATCGAACCCCCATAAGATGGTTTCAAGCCAACCACATACCCACTCTGCCACTTTCTTCCATAAAGACACTAGTAAAACTATTACCCTGCCTTGTCAAGGCAGAATTGTGGGTTAAACCCCTGCGTGTCTTACCAGAGCTTAATGGCACATCCCGCACAACTAGGATTGCAAGACGCGGCCTCACCTGTAATAGAAGAACTTTTACACTTCCACGACCACGCCCTAATAATCGTTTTCTTGATTAGCACGTTCGTCCTTTATATTATCGTCTGTATAGTATCTACTAAGCTTACTAATAAATATATTCTTGACTCCCAAGAAATTGAAATCGTATGAACTATTCTTCCAGCTGTCATTCTTATTATAATCGCACTCCCATCCCTACGAATTTTATACCTCATAGATGAAATCAATGACCCACACCTAACAGTTAAAGCAATTGGACATCAATGGTACTGAAGCTATGAATATACAGACTACGAAGACTTAGGATTTGACTCCTACATAATTCCCACTCAAGACCTAACACCTGGACAATTCCGCCTTTTAGAAGCAGACCACCGAATAGTGGTCCCCATAGAATCCCCAATCCGAATACTTATTACAGCAGAAGATGTACTACACTCCTGAGCAGTTCCTGCCCTAGGTGTAAAAATAGACGCAGTCCCAGGCCGACTTAACCAAACCGCTTTTATTGCCTCTCGACCAGGCGTTTTTTATGGACAATGCTCTGAAATTTGCGGCGCCAATCATAGCTTTATACCAATTGTAGTTGAAGCCGTACCACTAGAACACTTCGAAAACTGATCCTCACTAATACTTGAAGACGCCTCACTAGGAAGCTAAATCGGGCCCTAGCGTCAGCCTTTTAAGCTGAAGATTGGTGACCCCCAACCACCTCTAGTGACATGCCTCAATTAAACCCCGCACCATGATTTGCTATTTTTATTTTCTCTTGACTTATTTTCCTAACAGTTATCCCACCCAAAGTACTTTCCCACAATTTTAACAACGAACCCACTACAATAGGGGCCGAAAAACCTAAACCTGAATCCTGAAACTGACCATGATACTAAGCTTCTTCGACCAATTTATAAGCCCAACATATATAGGAATTCCTCTTATTGCTCTAGCAATTGCCTTGCCATGAATCCTTTACCCAACCCCCACAACCCGATGACTTAACAATCGAGTTCTAACCCTCCAAAGCTGATTCCTTAATCGATTTACACAACAACTTCTTCTTCCTATTAATCCAGGGGGACATAAATGAGCAACAATCTTTGCATCTCTAATAATCTTTTTACTAACAATTAATATTCTAGGCCTTCTACCCTATACTTTTACCCCAACAACACAGCTCTCCCTTAATATAGGCCTTGCTGTGCCCCTATGACTCGCTACAGTTATTATTGGTATACGAAACCAACCAACCCATGCTCTAGGACACCTCTTACCAGAAGGCACCCCAACCCCCCTTATTCCAGTTCTAATTATCATCGAAACAATTAGCCTATTTATCCGACCCTTAGCCTTAGGTGTACGACTCACTGCAAATCTAACAGCCGGCCACCTTCTCATCCAACTGATTGCCACAGCAGCCTTCGTCCTAGCCCCTATAATGCCTACTGTTGCAATCCTTACAGCCACCATCCTTTTCTTACTTACTCTTCTAGAAGTAGCTGTAGCAATAATTCAAGCATACGTCTTTGTACTCCTTTTAAGCCTCTACTTACAAGAAAACGTTTAATGGCCCACCAAGCACACGCATTCCATATGGTTGACCCAAGCCCCTGACCCCTCACCGGGGCTATCGGGGCCCTACTTTTGACATCTGGTACCGCAATTTGATTCCATTTTCACTCTACAACTCTTATAACCCTAGGACTTGTCCTTACTTTACTAACTATATATCAATGATGACGCGATATTGTACGAGAAGGGACCTTTCAAGGACATCACACCCCCCCAGTCCAAAAAGGGCTTCGATACGGAATAATCCTATTCATTACATCAGAAGTGTTCTTCTTTGCCGGATTTTTCTGGGCCTTCTACCACTCAAGCTTAGCCCCTACCCCTGAACTAGGAGGATGCTGACCACCAACAGGTATTACAACCCTAGACCCATTCGAAGTTCCCCTCCTTAACACAGCTGTACTTCTAGCCTCAGGGGTAACCGTAACATGAGCTCACCACAGCCTAATAGAAGGTGAACGCAAACAAGCTATCCAATCATTAACACTTACTATTATACTAGGATTTTACTTCACCTTCCTTCAAGGCCTTGAATACTATGAAGCCCCATTCACAATTGCAGACGGAGTCTACGGATCAACATTCTTTGTTGCAACCGGCTTCCACGGCCTACACGTAATTATTGGCTCTACCTTCCTAGCCGTCTGCCTATTACGACAAGTCCTGTACCACTTCACCTCAAACCACCACTTTGGATTCGAAGCTGCTGCCTGATACTGACACTTCGTTGATGTAGTCTGACTATTCTTATACGTATCTATCTACTGATGAGGATCATAATCTTTCTAGTATAAAAGACAGTACAGATGGCTTCCAACCATCTAGACTTGGTTAAAATCCAAGGAATGATAATGAGCTTACTTACAACAATTATAACAATTACAGTACTACTCTCATGTGTACTAGTAATAGTCTCATTCTGACTACCCCAAATAAACCCAGACGCAGAGAAACTCTCACCTTATGAATGCGGATTTGACCCCCTAGGATCTGCACGACTTCCTTTCTCACTACGATTTTTTCTAGTAGCCATTCTATTCCTTCTATTCGACCTAGAAATTGCCCTCCTTCTCCCTCTGCCCTGAGCCAATCAACTTCCAAACCCCCTACATACATTTTCACTGGCAACAAGCATCCTAATTTTACTTACATTAGGACTAGTTTATGAATGAATTCAAGGAGGACTCGAATGAGCTGAATAGGGAATTAGTCCAACTAAAGACTTCTGATTTCGGCTCAGACAATTATGGTTAAAGTCCATAATTCCCTTATGACTACAGCTTTTCTCAGCTTTAGTGCAACATTCACACTAGGACTAGTCGGATTAGCATTCCGCCGAACCCACTTACTCTCTGCACTCCTATGTCTTGAAGGAATAATATTATCTCTATACGTCGCCCTATCACTATGAACACTCACAATAGAATCAACAAATTTCCTGGGAATGCCTTTAATCCTCCTAGCACTTTCTGCCTGCGAAGCTAGCACAGGCCTAGCCATCCTTGTAGCTACAGCCCGAACCCACGGTACCGACCAAGTACAAAACCTTAACATTTTACAATGCTAAAAATCCTAATTCCCACTATTATGCTATTCCCAACAATTTGACTAACCCCAAAAAAATGACTATGAACATCCTCGATTACCCAAAGTCTTATAATTGCAATACTCAGCTTATCATGACTTAACTGAACAACAGAAACAGGATGAACACTACCAAACTTTTACATAGCAATTGACCCCCTCTCAGCACCCTTACTAGTACTTTCATGCTGACTTCTTCCACTAATAATCCTCGCCAGCCAAAATCACACCCGCACAGAACCAGCCTCTCGCCAACGCATATATATTTCACTCCTCACTTCTCTTCAGGCTTTCTTAATTTTAGCCTTCGGCGCAACAGAAATCATTATATTCTATGTAATATTTGAAGCAACCCTAGTACCGACACTAATTATTATTACTCGCTGAGGCAATCAAGCAGAACGACTAAATGCCGGAACCTATTTTTTATTCTACACCTTAGCCGGCTCTCTACCACTTTTAGTTGCCCTCCTCACACTCCAAAACTCTACCGGAAGCCTATCAATACTAACACTAAACTTTAATCAAGCCCTAACCCTCACCTCTTGAGGAGATAAAATCTGATGAGCGGGCTGCTTATTAGCCTTTCTAGTAAAAATACCACTCTATGGAGTTCACCTATGACTCCCCAAAGCTCATGTTGAAGCACCAATTGCCGGATCAATAGTACTAGCCGCTGTTCTCCTAAAACTTGGAGGATATGGACTAATCCGCATAACATCAATCCTAGACCCCCTAACCAAAGAAATAGCATACCCATTTATTATCTTAGCCTTGTGAGGTATCATCATAACGGGCTCAATCTGTTTACGACAAACAGACCTTAAATCACTAATCGCCTACTCATCAGTCAGCCACATAGGCCTTGTAGCAGGGGGCATTTTAATTCAAACCCCTTGAGGCCTAACTGGAGCAATTATCCTAATAATTGCACACGGACTAGTATCTTCAGCGCTATTTTGCCTAGCAAATACAGCCTATGAACGAACCCACAGCCGAACTATAGTACTTGCCCGAGGCTTACAAATACTTTTTCCCCTAACAGCCACATGATGATTTATTGCCAACTTAGCAAACCTCGCACTACCCCCACTCCCTAATTTAATAGGAGAAATAATAATTATTACAACACTATTCAACTGATCCCCATGAACCCTAATCCTCACTGGGACAGGTACACTAATTACTGCTGGCTACTCACTATACATATTCTTAATAACCCAACGAGGACCAATCCCCAACCACATTATTGGATTAACCCCCTACCACACCCGAGAACACCTCCTAATTGCCCTGCACTTAATCCCAGTCATCCTACTTATTTTAAAACCTGAGTTCATATGAGGATGATTCTACTGCAGATATAGTTTAACAAAAATGTTGGATTGTGATTCCAAAGAAAAGGGTTCAACCCCCTTTATCCGCCGAGAGAGGTTATGCAAACAATAGAGACTGCTAATCTTTATTACCACAGTTAAAATCTATGGCTCACTCGGCCTTTGAAGGATAACAGTCATCCATTGGTCTTAGGAACCAAAAACTCTTGGTGCAAATCCAAGCAGAGGCTATGCAAACCACCCTCATTTTCTCATCTTCACTTACCCTCATCTTCATACTATTGGCTTACCCAATCCTAACAACTCTTAGCCCTACCACAAAAACATCAAATTGAGCCGTCACACATGTCAAAACTGCAGTAAGTACCGCATTCTTAATTAGTTTAATTCCCCTATTTATCTTTCTAGACCAAGGAGTAGAGACAATTGTAACAACCTGACATTGAATAAACACCTCAACATTTAATATTAACATCAGCCTCAAATTCGACTTCTATTCTATTATTTTTACCCCTATCGCCCTATACGTAACCTGATCCATCCTAGAATTTGCCTCATGATATATACATGAAGACCCCTATATAAGCCGATTTTTTAAGTATCTACTTATGTTCCTAATTGCTATAATCATTTTAGTTACAGCAAATAATATATTCCAACTTTTTATCGGCTGAGAAGGAGTAGGCATTATATCCTTCCTACTAATCGGCTGATGATACGGCCGAGCAGACGCCAATACAGCTGCACTCCAAGCCGTAATTTACAATCGAGTCGGAGACATTGGACTAATTATAAGTATAGCATGATTTGCTATAAACCTAAATTCATGAGAAATACAACAAATCTTTGCTCTATCACAAAACATAGACATAACTTTACCCCTAATTGGTTTAATCATCGCCGCAACTGGAAAATCAGCACAATTTGGACTCCACCCCTGACTCCCCTCCGCAATGGAGGGCCCCACACCAGTATCAGCCCTACTACATTCAAGCACAATAGTAGTAGCAGGCATCTTCCTTATAATTCGCCTTCATCCACTAACCCAAACAAACCAAACTGCACTTACCATTTGTCTATGTCTAGGCGCACTAACAACACTATTCACCGCAACCTGTGCTCTAACCCAAAATGATATTAAAAAAATTGTAGCTTTTTCAACCTCAAGCCAATTAGGCCTGATAATAGTTACTATTGGACTTAACCAGCCTCAACTAGCATTTTTCCACATCTGCACCCACGCCTTTTTCAAAGCAATACTGTTCCTATGCTCCGGATCAATTATTCACAGCCTAAACGACGAACAAGATATCCGAAAAATAGGGGGAATGCACAATCTAGCCCCATTTACCTCAACCTGCCTAACCCTAGGAAGCCTAGCCCTAACAGGCACCCCCTTCCTAGCAGGATTCTTTTCTAAAGACGCAATTATTGAAGCCCTAAATACCTCCTACCTTAACGCCTGAGCCCTAATTCTTACCCTTATTGCCACCTCATTCACTGCAGTCTACAGCTTCCGAGTTGTATTCTTTGTAACCATAGGCACCCCCCGATTCCTTCCTCTGTCACCCATTAATGAAAACGACCCAGCAGTAATTAATCCAATCAAACGACTAGCCTGAGGGAGCATTGTAGCAGGACTTATTATTACTGCTAATACCCTTCCTACAAAAACCCCAATCATAACCATGCCCCCCTCACTAAAACTAGCCGCCTTAACAGTTACAATCATTGGACTTCTAACAGCAATAGAACTAGCAAACATAACCTCTAAACAATTCAAAACAATCCCCATCATCAAACTACACAATTTCTCAAATATACTCGGCTACTTCCCCAACACAGTACATCGCCTAATTCCAAAACTTAATCTTATTTTAGGACAAACAATAGCAAATCAAATAGTAGACCAAACCTGATTTGAAAAAGTTGGCCCAAAAGGCTTATCCTCAATACAATTAAAAATATCTACTATTACAAGCGATGCTCAACAAGGAATAATTAAAACCTATCTAATAATCTTCCTTATTACCTCCGGACTAGCAACCCTTCTAGCACTAAATTAAACCGCCCGTAATGCCCCTCGATCCTGACCCCGAGTCAATTCCAGCACTACAAATAAAGTTAACAACAAAGCCCAAGCAGAAATTAAAAGTACAGGACCTGCAATAGAATAAAGAACTGCAACTCCCCCAAACTCACCCTGCACTACAAAAAATTCCTTACAACTACTCAACATCCCTACACCAGATTCCACAATATTAGGAAACATATATATAAATCCAACCACAACTAATAAAAAGAGTAGTATAAAAGACTCAAACACAGAAACTTCCCCTCAAGTATCAGGATGAGGATCAGCTGCTAAAGCAGTTGTATAACCAAATACTACTAACATACCCCCTAAATAAATTAAAAACAACGCCAAAGCTAAAAAACCAGAACCTGTAATCGCTAAAAAAGCACAAGCAGAACCTGAACACAACACTAACCCCAACGCCCCATAATAAGGAGAAGGATTAGAAGCAACACCCACCATACCTAAAACAAATCCAACTAAATATACACATGCAAAAAATAACATAATTTCTACCCGGACTTTAACCGAGACTAATGACTTGAAAAACCACCGTTGTTATTCAACTATAGAAACTCTAATGGCAAGCCTGCGAAAAACCCACCCCCTCCTAAAAATTGCTAACGATGCACTAGTCGACCTCCCAGCCCCCTCAAATATCTCAGCATGATGAAACTTTGGCTCCTTACTAGGACTATGTCTTGCCACACAAATTCTAACCGGCCTATTCCTAGCCATACACTACACCTCTGACATCGCAACCGCATTCTCATCAGTTACCCATATTTGTCGAGATGTAAACTACGGTTGATTAATCCGAAATATACATGCTAACGGAGCATCATTCTTCTTCATCTGCATTTATGCCCACATCGCCCGAGGACTTTACTACGGCTCCTATTTATATAAAGAAACCTGAAATATTGGAGTGGTTCTTCTACTTCTAGTAATGATAACTGCCTTCGTAGGATATGTATTACCATGAGGACAAATATCATTCTGAGGGGCCACAGTAATTACAAACCTTATATCCGCCGTACCCTACGTTGGAAATATGCTAGTACAGTGAATCTGAGGAGGATTTTCCGTTGACAACGCCACACTAACTCGATTCTTCGCCTTCCACTTCTTATTCCCGTTCGTAATTGCAGGAGTTACAATTCTTCACCTTCTTTTCCTCCACGAAACAGGATCAAATAACCCAGCCGGACTAAACTCCGACGCCGACAAAATTTCCTTCCACCCTTACTTCTCATACAAAGATCTCTTAGGATTTGTAATTATACTTCTAGCACTAACTTCCCTAGCACTATTTTCCCCCAATCTATTAGGAGACCCAGACAACTTCACCCCAGCCAACCCCATAGTTACTCCCCCACACATTAAACCAGAATGGTATTTCCTATTTGCCTATGCCATTCTCCGATCCATCCCCAATAAACTTGGAGGAGTACTTGCACTCCTATTCTCCATCCTAGTATTAATAGTAGTCCCAATCCTACATACATCCAAACAACGAGGACTAACATTCCGACCCCTTACACAATTCCTATTCTGAACCCTCGTAGCAGATGTAATTATTCTTACATGAATTGGAGGAATACCAGTAGAACACCCCTTCATCATCATCGGTCAAGTAGCCTCAGCCCTCTATTTCACCTTATTCTTAATCCTAGCTCCCCTAGCTGGATGAGTAGAAAACAAGGCCCTAGAATGAAACTGCCTTGGTAGCTTAACATCAAAGCGCCGGTTTTGTAATCCGGAGACTGGAGGTTAAAATCCCCCCCAAAGCCAGAGAAGAAAGATTCTAACTTCCACCACTAACTCCCAAAGCTAGTATTCTAAACTAAACTATTCTCTGATCTACCTATTATATGCACAATACTGCATATGTACGTATGTATGTAATTAATACATAATATGTATTATATTACATATATATATGTAATTAGTACATAATATGTAAATATTACATATATATATGTAATATATACATATTATGTATAATAACCATTAATATATGTTAATAATACATTAAATGTTTTATTTACATTCAAATGTATTAATACATATCATAAGCTAAACCAAGAAGATTTAAGGTTATGTACAGCAAGTAACATTAAAGTTTATTGTACTTCCTCACCGATCACTTGATCACACTCTCATCTAACCTGAATAATCGATCATTCCCCTATAAGTCCATCAAAATATTTCCTTGTGTTATTTGACTTTACTTGTAATAAAAGTTATAATGCACAGTAAGAGCCCACCAACCAGCTTAAATAATTGCATACTCTTATTGATAAGATCACGGACAAAAATAGTGGGGGTTTCACAGAATGAACTATTCCTGGCATTTGGTTCCTATTTCAGGGCCACACATTTATATTTACTCTATCAGTGGTTTAAGCTTACATAAGTTAATGTCGATAATCATATAGTCCTTTACTCCCCATGCCGAGCATTCACTTTTGCGCATTTGGTATTTTTTCTGGTCTTCCTTTCACTTGGCATTTGGCGATTCCCTCCTAATGTTACTCGACACGGTGGAACATTTACCTTGCTAGCATAATAATTATGTAATACTTCAATACATTTATACAAGAATCACATAAGTGATATCAAGTGCATAAGGTATCAATACTTAACCCACAAACTACTATATTATCCCCCCCTCTTAACAAAACCCCTACAAAGGATTCCGCGCGACAAACCCCCTTACCCCCTACGCCCAGATTACCTTAATACTTCATGTCAAACCCCAAAACCATGAAAAGGCTCGATTGACGCATTCAACAAATTGCCATATGTGTTGTATATATAATGATACAAAATGAACACCACCATATA